ATGGGAGATCTTCCAATTGAGAAGATCCATCGACCTGAGACGAAGAGAAAGGTCTATCTATTTTCTTTAGTTATTCAATGAAACCAATGATTCGTTATTGGAACAGATAGCAACAACCATTTCAGCGGACATGCGTATTTTCCGATGGATTTACATAGTTTCATTAGTATAAATTGTTTGATGTAGCGAGTAATAGGCTCTTTCGCCGTTCAAGAATTCTTGTTTAGGCAGTTCATATCATCCACACATAGTGATCTAAGATTTCAATTCTTCCATGTTTCAGCAGTAGCATATTGTTCCATGGAGCTAAGGTCAAAAAGATGGAAGAAACAAGTGTTTCCACGACTCTACCATCCGGCCAATTCTGTTCCACTGAATCCCCCCCTTTCATGGGCACATATCTTTACGGCTAAGGAATGGGGAATCTTTCTCCTGTTACATGAATCAAATGTTTCATTTCATCCGGGAAAAGCCATCTCTTTCTCAACAATGTCTTTGTTATTTGATCCAATAGCGTTCCGTTAGATAGGAACAGATTTGATAAATACTGATAACTCTCGGATAGAGTATTAGAACGGAAAGATCCATTAGATAATGAACTATTGGTTCTAAACCATCTCTGGCGATGAATCAACAATTCGAAGTGCTTTTCTTGCGTATTCTTGATGAACCAGCGTTTATATATAGATGTCGTAGGATTTGTTTGGGAAGCAATAAGCCCCTTTGACATCTCTTCATCTGCAAAGAATTCTCGACGTGAAAACACAGAGACAAAGGGCTGATCTTTGAATAGGGAAAAGAGTGGATCCGCAGGGTCCCAAATGAATTGGCTTGTTCGAAAAAAGCCTTGTTCTTTGGAAGATCTATCTCGTGTCTGGTACTGCATGGTTCCACTCTGCAAGAACTCCGAATCATTCTCTTGAAGCTCATCCTCTTTATGAGAAATGATCCGTTTGCCCCGAAATGACCCAGTCCAATAGGGAAATCCCAATTCAGTGGGCCTTTCGATACAATCAAATAGATTGCCACAAGGGCGCCATATTCTAGGAGCCCAAACTATGTGATTGAATAAATCCTCCTCTATCTGTTGCGAATCGAGGGCCCCTTCTTCAAACTCCGATTCGTATTTTTCATATAGAAATCTCTGATCAACGATAGAACAAGATCCATTTTGCATCATATCTAACTGATTCCTTGGTTCGGACCGAAGAAGTAATGTCACTCGATTATTATCAAACTGACTGCAATCTTTTTCTGTCCGTGAGGATCCCGCCAGAGCCAGAGCGCCTTCTACTTCTAATAGTAATAATAGTAAGAGGCCATGAACTAGATCAGAATCATTCTCAACGAATCCATAAGAAGTGATCCAATTCTTTTCATTGGGTCTGGATGAAGACCAAAGATCTTGAGCGACCGATCCGGCAGAACAACTCAAAAGATAAAGAAGTATCGTTAATTTCTTCATGCTCGTTCCAAGTTCGAAGTACCATTTGTACAAATAAGAATCCCCTCCCTTACATGAATTCTTCTTCATATAGATAGATATAGGATCTATGGGGCAATTACTTAGAAGTACATTTTGTGCAACAGCCCTTCCTATCTGATAGAAAAGGATCCCATGATCCTGAACCGATCTTATCTCGGATCGAAAATCCCAAGTTTTTCTATGAAGAGCTGATCTAATTGTATTAGTTTCTATAATGGATTTCTTCTGTGTAATACTAATTGATAGGGCCTCATTGATAAGTGCTACAAGATCTCGCGCATTGGAACCCATGGTTATGGACCCGAATCCGTTAGTATGGAACATCCTCTTTTCCAAGTGAAATCCCCTAGTATATGAAAGAATGAAAAAGTGCTTTCGTTGTTGTGGAAGAAGAAGCCTTCGTATCTTAATGCATGTATTGAATTTATTCGGAGCTATTAGAGCGGGATCCACTTTTTGGGGAATATGAGTCGAAGCAATAACAAGAATCTTTCCAGTGGAACATCTTTCACAATCCCTGGAGAGATAGTTCTCTAATAGACCAAGGGAACCGAGGGATAAGTAATTCGACTCATTCACATGCAGATCATGAATGTTTGGAATCCATAGTATGCAAGGAGACATTGCTTTTGCTAATTCGAATTGAAGGGTGATATCAAATTGGTCTATTTCTGGCGTCATATACATAGTTAGCAGCTCCGTATCAATATCAAGGTCATCATCACTACCATCAATAGAAATATCGTAACTATCATAAATATAGGTATCGTCACTATCATAAATATCATCAATAGGATAACCTTTAGGCTTGTCATCCAGGAGCTTGTTCGGAAATACCGTAATGAAAGGAACATAGGAGTTTGTCGCTAGGTATTTTACCAAACAGGATCGTCCAGTTCCTATAGAACCTATCACTAAAATACCTCTAGAAGGGGATAGGGCTAAGCGGAGCGAAAAGGGAGGAGATGGGGAATGAAAACTATTAGCCCCGCACGAGGTTTGTGAATAAGCGAT